TTTTAGTTACTTTGACTGAATAAATTTAATCGATTAAATTTTATTGATGTGGAATAAGTAAGTCATAATTCGTTGGTTGATTGTATCATTAACTATTTCTTTATTTTTTTTGTTTTGGTGCGAGGAATTTATCATGAATCCACTGATTTCTGCCGCTTCCGTTATTGCTGCTGGATTGGCCGTAGGGCTTGCTTCTATTGGACCTGGAGTTGGTCAAGGTACTGCTGCGGGACAAGCTGTAGAAGGGATCGCGAGACAACCAGAAGCAGAGGGAAAAATACGAGGTACTTTATTGCTTAGTCTGGCTTTTATGGAAGCTTTAACAATTTATGGACTCGTTGTGGCATTAGCACTTTTATTTGCGAATCCTTTTGTTTAATCTTACAAATAAAAGTCCATATATATTTATTCTTTTATTTCCTTGGACTTGCTGCTCTTGCTTTTTTCGAATTATATTCAGATTTCAATTTCGTTCGGACAACAACACATGTAAAGGACTTATTGGGGGAAAAGGAATTGGCACACCAATTCGTTTTCTTTTCTTCCTTTACTCTCTTAGTCAATGGAACTTTTTTTTATTGCAACAAAGGAAATATTTAGAAACTCATATAATATAAGAACCGATACCTAATTATAATAAATATCATTCGTATTTGAAATTTACAATTGAAAACAATAAATAAATTTACATTTATAAATCAATATTTTTTTTTTAGTCTATTTAGTATTAGTAGTATTTTGAAAAAGACTAATAATAATAAAAATACTAGAATAAATATAAAAAATATAGATAATTAGTCTATCTATAAGAATCAGAAAAAGGAGATCATATGAAAAATCTAACCGATCCTTTCCTTTCCTTGGGTTCTTGGCCATCCGCCGGAAGTTTCGGGTTTAATACCGATATTTTAGCAACAAATCCAATAAATCTAAGTGTAGTACTTGGTGTATTGATTTTTTTTGGAAAGGGAGTGTGTGCGAGTTGTTTATTTCAAGAATAAGCTGGATCCAACCAACTGCACTTTTTTGGTATAACTAGGAAAAAAGGTGCACGATTCCGCGAATTACTTCTGAATAAATTAAGAAATCATATTTAAGAACCATAGCATTTCGTGAGTCATTGGTAAATCTACTTTGATTCTCTATCAACCAAGGGACCATTAACAGGGTTAAAGCTAAAACTTTTGAAGTCCAGATACAAGCATGGTACTCTTTCTACTACTATAGTTAATAAGTTAATACAGAAATGTTTTCAAAGCAAAGCAAAGAGTTGGAATTTTTTTTTCGATATAAAACACTCATGTCGATAAAAAAATGATTTCAACCTTTTATTTGATTGGAAAAAATTAGAAAAAAAATAGGTATTTCAAGCCCCCGTATTTTCTCTTTTATCCAATGCTAAATCGATGACCTATGTTATGTATTAAAGTAAGAGGAATTCTTTGGATTTGAAGAAAAAAAAAGAAACAACTTTGCTGACAATTATTTGGTTGGTCAGAAGAGTCCTCGGAATAGTATTTTCTTGGATTAGTGATCAGTTTCGATATCTTTCTATTTGAATATGAATAGAGGACAGGCTCATTACATTAAAAACATTAAAAAAAAAAAAAGATATGGGAATTATCATAAGTAATTGAGCGTGAGAGCCAAATGAATTGAAAGATTCATGTTTGGTTCGGGAAGGGATCGTGGAAGTTTTGAAATGAATGGAAAGATAATCTACTTTCATTAAATGATTTATTAGATAATCGAAAACAGCGGATCCTGAAGACTATTCAAAATTCAGAAGAACTACGCGGGAGGGCCCTAGAACAGCTGGAAAACGCTCGGGTCCGCTTACGAAAAGTAGAAAAGGAGGCGGATCAGTTTCGAGTGAATGGATATTCTGAGATAGAACGAGAGAAATTGAATTTGATTAATTCAACTTCTAAGACTTTGGAACAATTAGAAAATTACAAAAATGAAACCATTCATTTTGAACAACAAAGAGCGATTAACGAAGTTCGACAACGGGTTTTCCAACAAGCCTTGCAAGGAGCTCTAGGAACTCTGAATAGTTGTTTGAACAACGAGTTACATTTACGTACCATCAGTACTAATATTGGCATGTTTGGAACCATGAAAGAAATAACGGATTAGTCCTTCGACTGCAGGCATTATTTTTTTTCTTAAAAAAAAAAAAAGAATTAAGAAATATTCATGGTAACCATTCGAGCCGATGAAATTAGTAATATTATTCGTGAACGTATTGAACAATATAATAGAGAAGTAAAGATTTTAAATACCGGTACTGTACTTCAGGTAGGCGATGGCATTGCTCGTATTTATGGTCTTGATGAAGTAATGGCAGGTGAATTAGTAGAATTTGAAGAGGGTACGATAGGCATTGCTCTGAATTTGGAATCAAATAATGTCGGTGTTGTATTAATGGGTGACGGTTTGATGATACAAGAGGGAAGTTCCGTAAAAGCAACAGGACGAATTGCTCAGATACCGGTAA